GAAAACCCGTTGTCGGACTTGATTAATTGCTCTTTGTTGTTCAAAATGAATGGTTTCATTTTTGTAATTTTCTAATTGGTCCAAAGTCTTAGAAGTTGAATTAATCAAATTGAATTTTTCTCGTTCTATCTCAGAGTATCCGTTCACTCGAAACTGATCTGCTTCGATTTCGACTTTCCGTAACCGGGCCCGGGCTTTTTCCAGCCGTTCAACGGCCCCACCCTGCAGTTCTTCTGAATTTCGAATACTATTCAAGATCCTCAGTTTGCGATTATCTAATAAATCACTTAATGAAAGTAGATTATCTTTCCATTCATCTCAAAACTTCCATGATCCCTTCCCGAACCAAACATGAAATTTTCGATTCATTTGGCTCTCACGCTCAATTACGTCAACTACTTATGTATGGGGGGGGTTCCCATACCTTTTTTTAATGTAATGAGCCTATCCTCTCTCTCTTCTCTATTCATATTCCAAAATGAATCTTGCGGCTGATCCCTAATCCAAGACCGGAATATTCGGAGGACTCTTCTGACCAAATCAAAATAGATAATTGTCAGCAAAGTTGTTTCTTTTTTTCTTCAAATCCAAAGAATTCTTCTTACTTTATACATAGGTCATCGATTCAGCATAAAAAGGGGTTGTTTGAAATACCTATTTTTCCAATATTTTCCAATCAAATTTCTAATACCACTAAAAGGCTCAAATCTTTTTATCAACATGAGTGTTTTATATCGAAAAAAAAAATTCCAATTATTATTAATTATTTAATTATTCCTTTTGAAAATATTTCTATTCTATAGTAAAACATAGTAGTAGAAAGAGTACCGTGCTTTGTCTGGACTTCAATTCAAACTTTAGCTTTAACCATGTTAATGGTCCCACATTATTGGTTTGATTCATAGAGAATCAAAATAGATTTACCAACAAATCACGAAATGCTATGGTTCTTAAATATGATTTGAAATTGATTCAGAAGTAATTCGCGGAATCATGCACCCTTTTCCCTTTGGTCCTTAGTTATAACGAAAAAAAAGTGCAGCTGGTTGGGTCCAGCCTATTCTTGAAATAAACAACTCGCACACACTCCCTTTCCAAAAAAGATCAATACACCAAGCACTACACTTAGATTTATTGGATTTGTTGCTAAAATATCGGTATTAAACCCGAAACTCCCGGCGAATGGCCAGTGAACCAAAGAAACGAAAGAATCGGTTACATTTTTCATATGATCTCCTCTTTTAGATAGACTCAAAAAAATTAGTAATTTACCTATTTCGACACAGAGTCAAAAATTAGATTTTGAAATCCTTTCTTTGAATTGGCAATTGGGGATTCCCGCTAAGAAGGATACTATTTAGTATTAGGGACCGGGACTTCTGTCAATTGCAAAACCCCTCGTTTGTTGCAACATCTCTTAAAAAGAGGGTTTTCCTTACTTTAGACTAAGAAAGGGAAAGAAAAAAGCGAATTTTTATGCTTATTTTAATTCCTCATCCTCAAATAAGTCCTTCCAATTGTAGGAGTTAAATCTTGATAGAATTCGAAAAAGCCAGAAGCACAGATATAATCAATAAGAGAAAAAAAAAAAAATAAGTCAATTTCCTTTCCTATTTATAGGATTAAACAAAAGGATTAGCAAATAAAAGCGCTAATGCTACAACCAGTCCATAAATTGTTAAAGCTTCCATAAAAGCCAGACTAAGCAATAAAGTACCTCGTATTTTTCCCTCCGCCTCGGGTTGTCTCGCAATCCCCTCTACTGCTTGGCCCGCAGCAGTACCTTGACCAACTCCAGGTCCAATAGAAGCAAGCCCAACAGCCAACCCAGCGGCAATAACGGAAGCGGCAGAAATCAGTGGATTCATGATAAGTTCCTCGCACTAAAATGAAAATAAAGAAAAACAAAAACTAAAGAAATCGTTAATGATACAATCGTCCAATGAATTATGACTTAATTATTCCGTCACTGGGATTCACCCAGCCGAAGTAACTAAGAACTCCGAATTGGAGTAATAATAATATTATTATTGAACCATCAAAACTATTTCGATATCTCTTTTTTAGTTCCGATCCACGGGCACAACACAGGATTTTTATGAATCCATCCGACTTTTGTTCTTCCATTTCTTTTTTCGGGACCTTTTTTTGAATTCTTCGTTCGTTTTCTTTACTTTATTTCATCTCTTTATTTTTATTGATTCAATTCCCAGTCAAAGCAAAGACGAAATCGAATAATTTCTATTGGAATCCCTATCGAAATTCACAATAGTCGCAAGAGTAGGGTGGATTAGATGTATCTTTAGTTCATATATAACTAGCAATATCTAATATCCCATATACATGTCTTTCTTCCAGAACGTAAACCAACTATTCATATCTTAGATTCAAAGTATTCGTATCTTAAAGTCAATCGTATTCTAGAACCCCTTTTCAAAAAACCCACAAGAGTTGGCATTTGATTCCATATACCTAATTATGTCCCCCTCGCCTAATCACCCCATTTTTTATGAATCTCTTTTTTTAGGAATTTTTTTCTATTCCTTTTATTTATCATTATCCAACATGACTACACTCGAAATAGACGAATTCATTGGGGCGAATCATTGCATAGAACTCAATATCAGTATTTGATTGAGGTACGGTCATGCAATTTATTATTTATTATATTAATATTTTCTTTTGGTCAATCGTTGAATTGAAGAATTGACTAAAATCAACTAAAAAGGGAATCCTTTTAGCTAAAAAGGGAATCATTTTAGAAAGCATCTTTCTTTTCTTTTTTTTAATCACCCGCCTGTGATACTCTAAGAATTTTTATTCAAATTATCACTCTTGGTATTTGCTATTGGAATTGAATGAACAAATAATGAACAAAACAATATAAAGAAAATAGTAATTGGCGGGGGGGGGATGATATAATAAGGCCAAAGAGGAATTTTAGGAAAAAGATCCTTTCGATCTCTTTCCTACAATTCCCCAATTTCATAATTTTTTTTATACGACTCTTGGTCGTATATTCTGTATTTGTAAGATTTATGGTTGGATATGTATGTTTCCTAAGTCGATTATCTTGAATTACGCATCCATTGCCTTGTTCTAAGCTACAAAAAAAGACAATTTCGAAAACGAGTCAATGATGTCCCTCCATAGATTCGCCTATATAAGCCGCAGCTAAAGTTGCAAAAATAAGAGCTTGAATACCGCTTGTAAATAATCCAAGGAACATGACAGGTATAGGAACCACTAAAGGGACTAAAGAAACAAGAACAACAACTACTAATTCATCGGCTAATATATTGCCGAAAAGTCGAAAACTAAGTGATAAGGGTTTTGTGAAATCTTCTAAAATGTTAATGGGTAACAGAATTGGAGTCGGTTGAATGTATTTACTGAAATAACCTAATCCCTTTTTGGAAAGACCCGCATAGAAGTATGCTACTGACGTGAGCAAAGCTAAAGCAACGGTAGTATTTATATCATTCGTAGGTGCGGCTAACTCCCCATGAGGTAACTCTATGATTTTCCAAGGTAAAAGAGCACCAGACCAATTCGAAACAAAAATAAAAAGAAACAGAGTTCCAATAAAGGGAACCCATGGGCCGTATTCTTCTCCAATCTGAGTTTTGCTCACGTCTCGAATGAATTCAAGGACATATTCGAAGAAATTTTGACTGGCAGTCGGAACGGTTTGTGGATTCCGAACGGCTAGAAAGGCTGAACCTAATAAGATAGCAATTACAACCCAAGAAGTAATAAGTACTTGGGCATGGACTTGGAACCCGCCTATTTGCCAATAGAAATGTTGGCCTACTTCCACACCGGATATATCGTATAACCCCTTTAGTGTGTTGATGGAACCTGATAGAACATTCATATTGCCCTCTGACCGAAATAGAAATTTAAAAGGAATTATTTTGATTCAACCATCTTCTTTTCGACTTGTCTACTTGAATTGTAGATTTTGAATATCTGCTAATTACATAATGTCCACCAGTTTTTGTCTCTTTTTTTTTGTGCGATTCAGGAATAGTACCCCAGCCATAAATCCATGGAGTTACCAAAAAAATTGATTTATCTTATTATTAATCAACGATTTCGTATATAGCTAGAGCGACCCTCGCAAATTGCGAATACTAATTTGTTAAGAATTAATCGGATTGAAGCTATAGCGTCATCGTTTGCTGGAATCGAAATATCTGCGAGATCGGGGTCACAATTTGTATCGATTAAACAAATTGTTGGAATTCCCAAAGTGATACATTCTCGAAGAGCCGTATATTCTTCGTGCTGATCGACGATGATTACAATATCGGGTACCCTCGTAATATATTTAATCCCGCCCAGATACGTTTGCAGGCGTGATAATTGTCTCTTCAAAATAGCGGCATCCCTTTTGGGAAGACTGTCGAGTCTCCCCTTTTTTTGTTCCGTTTTCAAATCCCTGAACTTGTGAAGTCTTGTTTCTGTAGTGGACCAATTCGTTAACATACCACCGAGCCATTTTTTATTAACATAATGACACCGAGCCCTTATTGCAGCTCGCGCGACTGAATCAGCTGCTTTATTTTTAGTACCAACAATTAAGAATTGTTTTCCCCTACTTGCTGCATCAAAAACTAAATCACAAGCTTCTGATAAAAAACGAGCAGTTCGAGTCAGATTTGTAATATGAATACCTTTGTGTTTTGCAGATATATAAGGTGCCATTCTAGGATTCCATTTCCGAGTACCATGACCAAAATGGATTCCTGCTTCCATCATCTCTTCCAAATGGATGTCCCAATATCTTCTTGCCATTTCTCCCCCACTTCCTCTTAAAAAAAAAAAAAAGAGACGAGGCGCCCTGAAATAAAGAATTGTTCCGAGGGAACCTTCTCTTCTACCAGAGATTGACCATTGATAATTGATACACGATCCAGGCCATTCATTACTTTCTATTCATTATTATCTTTTTTTTCTTACCATTAAGAAATCAAATGATCACAAATAGTTAAACGAATCCGCTCCTAGGACTCATTAAACCCTCTAAGCAATTGCTCTGATGTATCATGGAAAGTCGTTGAAATGCAAGAGTCAAATAATTCTCTGTGGTGTAAGAAAATATCTCTCATTTCCCCCCCGAATAAATTCCTTTTTTGTCTTTCCAAAAGAATGGTGTTATGCTGCCTTGAACAGTGCACTAATCCTTTGAATCCGGTACCAACGGGTATTATCCCCCCCAGAACAACGTTTTCCTTCAAGCCTTTCAACCAATCAATACGACCTCGGAGAGCTGCTTTTGCTAAAACTCGCGTGGTTTCTTGAAAACTTGCTTCGGATATAAAACTTTGAGTATTCAGAGATGCTCTTGTTATTCCCAATAAGATAGCTCGATAACAGATCACTTCTTCCAAAGCGCGCCCCGTTCGTTCCGCTCGTAACAATCCAATCAGTTCGCCGGGTAAAAAAATATTAGACATTCCATCTTCTGAAACCAAGACTTTTGATGTTATTTGACGTACAATAATTTCTAGATGCCTATTATGGATCTGCACCCCCTGCGATCGATAAACCTTTTGGATCTTATTAACCAAAGAGATACGACTTTGCACTATAGTTAGCTCAGCACCAATCAAGAATCCCCAGGGAATCCCAAGAATTCTTGTTATACGCGCGTTCCAACCCTCAACTCTCTTTTCTAGGTTCATCGATATTGAATCAAGCGAACGCACTTCTAACACTTGTTCTACTTTTGGAAGACCCTGCGTTATATCACCAGATCTCGATTTTTCATATATAAATGTAACTAATGTATCCCCTTCGTAAAGGATTTCTCCATAATGCCCATGAACAGTTGCTCCAGGAGTAGCCAAATAAGGCTTAGCTGATCGTATTACTACAGAGTTGACTTGAACAATTAAAACTTGACCAGATTTTAGGTGTGGTCCGTTTTTGGTTATACATACATTTTCACAAAGAAACTGCCCAAGACTAATTCTCGGGGACATTTCCTTACAATAATTATGATGGAGAAAATGCCAATTCAAATTAAATGGATTCAAAATGATCTTACTGTCTGTATCAGGATTCGAAATTTCCCCGTTTTCATCCATTAAATAATATTTAAGTATTTGACAAGGCTGTTTTAAATTGTCAAGTTTCAAATATTTAGTTACCGAGAGATGATTATGAGTTATTAAATAGTAAAATGAATAAAAATTCGCAATTTGAAGGACTGTTCCTAAAGGTCCCAACGAATTCCTAATTGGGGTTAGAGAATCTTTTTGAGTAGGAATTGATTGTTTTATCACATTGTGATATTTTACATCGTTCACTGGACCCATTCGAAAATAATTAGATGATGACAAAATTCTCAAAGATTGGCATTCCTTATTTCTATTCAACAACGTACGAATAGTTCCTTGATTTTGGCTAAGTGATTGTTCAACCCCCTCCTTGCCAAAAACGGAATAAAACGGATTGCTATTGGTGCGAACGGAACCATTATCAGAGATCAATCCTGAACCTGAAGGATGATTCCTTTTTCTGATATATGAAATTTGGGATTTCACTAAGTTGATTCTTAAGAAATCGCGAATCAGACCATTTGTACGTACTTCAACAAAGGAAGCACAAACCTCTTCGACGGAAGAACTTTTTTTGTCTTGGTCCCAATTCAACACAAAACACGTCCGAACTAATTGAATACTTGTATCAGGAATTCCCCGAGCAGCTTTGCCCTTCCCATAAAGGACATAATTGACAACTCGAAATTTCATATTATCCTTTTCCCGCAGCGGATCCTGGGGGAAGAGTGTTGCTAAATTTATACCGTCCGCTATTTCATATGTGACTACGGGTCGAACCAAAACAAAATACTTTTTCTTGATAGGTGTGATCCGTTGAACATAGATCCATTTTTTCAATTTTTTTGATTCCTTAGTGGATTCCTTAAGTTTTTTTTTTTCACTTTCTGGCGGTATCAAGATGCCACTGTGTCGGGATATCTTATCTATCTCTCCGGGAAAATGGATATCTCCCGAAAATATTTTGAGTTCAATCCCCCCTTTTTTTCTCTCCATTCGCACCAATCCGCCCACTCGGCTTCTTATATTTAAAGTGATTCGTGTATCTACTCCAATGATACTATTATTCCGTACCATTAGGTAAGAAGATTCGGGAAAAATATGCACTTCCTCGGGAATGAAAAAAAGGCGATCTATTTGCATTTGGTATTTTGGCTTAATTTTTTTGAGTCCTCGATACTCAATCAAGTCCTCTTTTTTGACGATTGAATGCGCCCCCAGAGTCCCATATTTAGTAATTCCGGAACTCTTTCTTCTGTATCGAGGATCGTCGAAATAAGCAAGAATACTATTTCTACGGAAAATACCCCCTATGGGTATTTCAATCGAGATCCCTGAATGGGGCATTAGCTCTTTCTCTTGTTCTTGAATCGAGTGGAATGGAATAAGAAATCGATTTCTTTGCCTTTTTGCCAATAAATCCGAATTCGCG